AAAACTAGAGCAAACATATAATAACGGATTCGAAATTGTAACCAAGCGCTGCCCATTGGTTCTATACCCGATTCATAACTAGAAAGTTTCTCAGGCCCTTTGTTAATCGGGGCTAAAACTCCGGAAACGAAAAATGCCAAAATAGGAATAAGACTTGATATTATTAGAAATGCCCAAAAAAGATCATATTCGTAAAGCAGAAACATAGACACACTCCTATGAACGTGAAAAATATACCGGATTAGTCAACTCTCGACTTGAAATTCTCAAGTCATTCACAACTGTTTAGTCAAAAATACGAATTTTTTTGATCGAACTTTATATTCTAGTTTCCTTTGTTTACTGCAGGACATGTCTCCTTTCAATATTCATCGACTGAAATCCTATTTCCATTACACGTATTTCAATTTGAGTTAGTTATAGTTAGTATAACTAACTATTGTTATTATACAAATTCTCTCGTTTTCATCTTACCTAGGATTCTCTCGAACTCTCGCAAGAAAAGGAATTTATTTTATATATATTTTATATAAATGAATATATTCTAATTATTCTAAATTGAAATCCATTTTGAGTATCTTTATATATTTCCATTCTTGTATGAATAGAGGAGGGTTTTCCTCTTTTCTTAGAGTTCGAATAGAATAAGTAGTCAGATGTAAGATAATTTCTAGAAATTTCCATCTCATCTCAAGGTTTAGAATAGATCGGCGTTGGTATATTCCTTTTCTTAATATCCAGGCTGAGGAGTTTCTATTGATTGAATAGTGAAAGTGAATACAGAAAGAGAATACTACCCCCCTTTTGTGATGTGGTTTGCTAGGTTTCGGGAAGGTATACAAAGACAAAAGCCTAGTTGACGTTTTTGACAATGTTTACAATGAAACTTAGCAAATATAGGTGTTTTTCAAACTTTAGCTTGTACACAAAGAAAGTAGGTCATTCCTATACTAGAGGGAGAGTATCACTAACTTTCTGATTGTGGACAGAAAAGGAGGAAAATTAATATGGAATTCAACTCCGAAGATTCATGAAGGAAATAAGTTTGTTTAGCCACACGATTGGATAAATATCCATTGAGCCCATTAAAATGAATTGAAATGTGTTTTTGCTTTCATTTTTATGTTCGGCTTTAAAAGATACTCGTGACCGGGCTTATAGAAATACTTTAGGAATACTTTTTTTGATGAAAAAACTGGTCGGTTACAAGCAACAAACTAGAATGGGTAAATTAAAATTATACAATTTTTTTTATTTTCCTTTTTTAGGGCTCTAGGGCTATACGGACTCGAACCGTAGACTTTCTCGGTAAAACATATCAAACTTTTTATTATCAAAATGATCTGAACTGTTTCAAAGACCCAACATGCAATTTTTTGTGCATTGGGCTCTTTCATTAACTGATATTTCTATCAGTTAGTCCGCCATATTTTTTTTTGATAGAAAAATAGGAGATGGCTCCATGTGCTCTGAGTCATTATTTTAATTCTGATCCAGGAACACTACCAAAGTGTTTCAAAGGGAGTATCTTGACGTAGGTCTGCCTCCGGCCTAGATTAACCTAAGTTAGATGAAGTATTAACCTAAGTTAGATGAAGTCTCTATCGCTCTGCTTAAAATGAAATATGAAACTTCATACACCTTAAAGTTCATAGGGCGAAAAGATCTTTTTTTGAGGTCCTTGTACTCATTATGCCTAGCATTGAATAGACATTTACCTTATCAATATCTCAAATCAACGATGGGGCTTGTTTGGCACCTAAAAGGGACAAGACTGAACCCCTTGTCAGGCTATTGTTCTCTTATTCCCTCAAAGTTATAGAGTAAGACATCGATTTTTCAATAAGATAAATTCTTTTGATTGCATGATGGACCCCCCTGAAAAACATTGGCGCGCGTGTAAACGAGGTGCTCTACCTAACTGAGCTATAGCCCTTAGTGCTTGTAATACCTATTTTATTATGTAGATAATTTCTTGTCAAGATGAATATTCCACGATCCAAGATCATAGTTCTTTGATTTGTTTGCGCGTTATTGCTTATAAGTAATATTTTATTTATAATCCATCGATGGGACGGGTCCCATTTGGTTTTCTTTGTGATGATAAACGGCCTACTTAACTCAGTGGTTAGAGTATTGCTTTCATACGGCGGGAGTCATTGGTTCAAATCCAATAGTAGGTAGAACTTATTAGATCCCACCGACTCTGGTCTCTAATAAGTTTTTATATCCATCTGCTTTTATTGATATTTATTTTGTATCTTTTATATTTATTTTTTTTTGTTGGATCAAAATATAATTACGCCTTATTTAATTCTGTCGAGTGAATACAATCAAATCAAATAAAAAAATAGACCAAACCTCTTTTGATTATTCGGACACACCAACTAGTTCCGAAATCTCATTGATCGTCTCGACTCGTGTCCTAGCTCGTCGGAGAGCTAGATTTGCCTCAATTTTTTGTCTCTTTCCTTCAGCTTTTCTTAAATTAGCTTCTGCT